GATACAAGCGGAACGGAATTGATAAAACAGTCTTAGAAACAGAATTCTCCCACTTAGGCTTACTATGCTTTGGGATTTTTTTAGAATATTATTTATTTTATATTTATTTATTTTTATAGTATAATATAACGGTATTGATATTGATATTCTAATCTACTTGATTGATATTCTAATCTACTTGAATATTGAATACCAGAAAACTATATGATATGAATATTTATTATTATTAACGCAGATATATCTATCTAATTTATTTATTTTATATCTATATCTATGTCTTCTCCGTTCTTTTATTACCCTCCTGTCCTGTCGTGTTGTCAATTGACAGTATGACTTAGGGGTCAATATAATTTGACCGACCAAATCCTATTTTGGTAAACCATCTTGAATCTACTGCAGAGTGAAGGATCATGGATCCAACGCATAACCCTTTGTGAATGAGAGAGATAAAGATGAGAAAGACCAATGAAATAAAGTTTCAAGGTTATATAGTTTAATGGTAAAGTTTGATTTGATTACCATTAACTAACCCCCAGAATACTTAAGGAGTTTTTCCATTTGATTTATATACTATGGATCTACTAAAGATGGATCTCGGCCTGAGTTATATTAAGTTAAAGTTAATAAGGTAACCCTACTAGGCCTTATTACCTTACCTATTATGTTTTTCCTATTCTATTTTTATATTACCTCAAGGTATTTTTCTTATTACCTATGGTATTTGTCTTATTACCCATATTCTAGTGCTTTTTGATTTGCCGGCCCTCGGGACCTTTTATTTCTAGTTGATTTATGAAGGCGGCCGTAGGCCCCTATGGTCCAGTGGTTACGACCTCTCTCTTTCACGGAGAAAACGAGGGTTCAAGTCCCTCTGGGGGTGTACCAAGACTCAAGACTATAGGAGTGGTATTTTCTATCAAATGATCCGTAGCCGTATTTGTCAAGTCTGCCTGGTAGACGAAAGGAAGTTTATTATGGAACGTCTAAAAAATTTAGGCGTTGGGTCGATGCCCGAGTGGTTAATGGGGGCGGACTGTAAATTCGTTGACAATATGTCTACGCTGGTTCAAATCCAGCTCGGCCCAACAATTTGCCAATCTACTATCAGACGGTAGAACTCTCTTGTTCTTAAGAAATACCTTACCTGATACAAGAGAATAAAAAAGAATTCAAATTTTCTGCTAGATCTCTTCTTATTTCCCTGGGATTGTAGTTCAATAGGCTAGAGCACCGCCCTGTCAAGGCGGACGTTGCGGGTTCGAGCCCCGTCAGTCCCGACGGATCCAATAAGTACATCAATTCGCCTCTCCATTTTCTGTGAAAGAGGGGACAGAGAGCATAATTGAATCCCGAAGAGGTTTCCTCTCTTTTTTTTTTTTCAGGATTCTGTCAAAGAAAGAATAAACCCTAAACTAAAATTAAAATAACTAAAATAGTGAAGTTGATAGAATATTCCATCTTTTATCCCGCGCCTCATCTTTCTCATACTTCTTTGTCTTCCAAAGAAAATTGGATCATTAAAATTTAGAACCTAATTCCTCTCTTTTTGGGTTTTTAATGGAAACGGATGGGTGGTTAGATGATACTTCGTTTGACTACATACAAAAAAAGAAAGGATAAAAAAGGAATTTTTGCTCGGTCGGGGAATCCAAGATTGGATTCGGTATGGATAAGGGATCTTCGTATGTTATACTATTCAATTCTCGACGACGAATTAATTTAATAGCTCAGATATTGTTATTCATGATATGATATTGATCCGATTCAAGATCATCGATAGGTAATGCATTCATTGAATTGACAGGTGAAAGATTTATCATCTCTATGGGATTAAATCCCGAGTTATTGTGAAATAAAAAAACGATGAGATTATGGAAGTAAATATTCTTGCATTTATTGCTACTGCACTGTTCATTTTAGTTCCTACTGCCTTTCTACTTATAATTTACGTAAAAACAGTCAGTCAAAACAATTAATTACTTTGAATGAAACTTGACTTCTGAATTCTTATCCATATTTGAAGAAATCAAAAGAAAAGTATTCTATTAAATGAAATCAACGGGCTATAATTGGCGGTATTCTATGGGATCCGAGAGTATGGTAAGAAAGAAATTTTTTTCTTATCATACTCTCTATTAGTGTTATAGTAATGTATAAAATAAAATTGTACTTGACTTTCTAATAAAGTTGGTATACTATATTAGCTTCTATCTTCAATCTATGTAGTTATTTATCCATATATGGAATTGACGTAGGACCCGATTCTATTTCTTTGATACATCTATTTATTCCGATGAATCTGAAAAAATCGTTTTACTGTTATAGAATACATTTATCCACTAGAATCCAAGGGAATTTTGAAATGAGGATCTTTTTATTTAAATTGAAAATTATTTCAATTTAAATAAAAAATGAGTTGCAGAACGATCTATAAAACAATTGATACCGTTAACTAAATTAGGAGTGCTTCTAAAGTCCACTTCTTCCCCATACTACGAGTGAAAGGGAAAATGTAAAGACTACCATTAAAGCAGCCCAAGCGAGACTTACTATATCCATGTGAATTATATCCCTTATCTCTATGATAGAATTATTCCATTATTGCTCACTAATAATAGTAGAATGAATGGTCCAGAGTCAAAAAGGGATTCTGGCCGAACACTATTGATGAACCAGTCAAATAAATCCATTTCAAAAATTCCTATATGATTTCTAATAGGGAAAGACTAAATACAAGTCAAATATACAATGACACTATAAGGGAATGTTACTAATGGAATGGAACATCTATTCTATCTAGTAATAAAAAAAGAGACCCATTCCTTTTTCTTGCCCTTCAAAGTAAAAAAAATTGCTATCTATTACATACTTTTATTTCCTATTTGATCTAATTCGTACCCTTTCCCGATTGTCTCTCTGAAGGAGTTGGGAGATAGTATATTATACTCTTGACGACGGGTCTAAAAAAAAAAAAATAATTTTTTTGCACTTTTTGTTTTCTATAAACTATAAAAAAATCCATCCAATATAATCTTTCTTTGAATTTTAGATTCAAGGATTTCCAAGCTTTTACAAAATCCCCAGAACAGAATAAGACAGCAGAACAGAATAAGAGATTTAGATTCATTTGTTGATGAGGCGGCACCCGGATTTGAACTGGGGAAAAAGGATTTGCAGTCCCCCGCCTTACCACTCGGCCATGCCGCCAAAACGATAGAAAAAATTTTCCTTTTTCGGTTGGATTACTAAACTTTAGTTTATTGTACTTGCATCTTGCATCCCTTTTAAAATCCTTTTTCTAAATCTAAATTTATGTATAAAAATTAGAAAAGTTTTTATCCTTTCGTATTGTATTTAATTTATTTATTGTAATGTATTTGATCTACCCCCTCGAGATTGTATCGTATCTTCCCACAATGCCGAAAAACTTCCACTCAACTTTCTATTGAAAAATAAAATGTCTATTTTCGCTTAAAAAAGCCGAAATTTATGACAAAAGGGAACCATTAACTATTCGTTGACTGAGAATTCGTGACTTATTCTTGGATTTGAATCTAAAATTTGATTTCCCTAATGACATAAGAAAATACAAATGGATACATACTTAATTGATTCTTTTGAATCAAAAATCCTTCTCAATTTCTGGATTCTATTATAACAAAAATGATAAGTATATGTAAACCCCAGAAGGGAAATTTTTACACAGATACCAAATTGGCTATTTAGAGTATGTTGCCTATAAACAAAAAAACGGGAATTCATTGGAACAAAAAAAGGCCCGGCTGGGTATTGACCGGGCCAGGCCCAAAAGGCACTTCGAACAAAATAAAAGCAAGAAGGTCCTCTTTATTTATCTTTCTATTCTATTTGGATCTTTCGAGCATCTAAATGGAATTGCTAATTCTATAATAACGATAAAGAATGTAAAAGAAATACTTTATTTAATCCTTACTTGATGTGTAATGTAACATAGTAATTATCTTTTTCAATTGGGAGAGATGGCTGAGTGGACGAAAGCGGCGGATTGCTAATCCGTTGTACGAGTTATTCGTACCGAGGGTTCGAATCCCTCTCTTTCCGTTTCCGTTGATGACTTTCTATTTTTTTCTTTCAATTTTTGCAAACCCCTTTTTATTTTTTTTTTCCTAATTAAATTAAATATGTGGAATAGCTAAAATAAAATATTAATAAAATTGTAAAATCAAACAAGAAAAACTAAATTTTTATTTTATTCTTCACGTCCAGGATTACGTCCTGGATCATTGGATAGGAATCCAAAAATGAAGAGAGAAACAAAGAATATTACTACTGTGTAAACGAAAAGTTTGAGAGTAAGCATTACACAACCTCCAAGATCATTTTTTGAAAAAGAAAAACGAGAAAAGATAATAGATCCTCCACTTTTATATCACATATCCTATTTTGACACCAAGAAATGAATTATAGAAATAGAAAAGAATGTTCAGAAATTCAAATCAAATGAAGTTGAAATTTGTAATAAGAGTCTTTAATTTAATTACCACAAATCACTTTCATACTCACAATTAGATATTCTAAGGGACCCTAAGCTCATAAGGTATTTCCCCGAAAAAGGATTAAAATGGGGAAAGGAAATAGGGCGAGCCGGATTTCTCGCGACTATCCGAGAGTTTGAATCGAAGGTTCATACTGTCAGACTTATTTGATCTTATCAATTGTTATAATTTTTCTCGAATAAATCATGAATTTTCTAGGATAGTATTAAAGCTCTTATCGAAAACTTACAGCAGCTTGCCAAACAAAGGCTAAAAGAAAAAAGAACAGGGGTATAACTGGCATGACATCTACGATTGGATTCAAAAAAGCATAGGCTTCGGGCAATTTGGCGAAGAAAAGACTAGTCGGATAAAGGGCAGAATTAAGACAGATCAAACTAAAAATATTAAGCATAACAGACTTTTTTTTTCGTCGAAATAATTGCATTTTGATTGAGTTAAGGAAAAATGAAGAAAGTAAGGTAAACAAAAAAATCCTTCTTTTTTTTTTTTCTGCTCAATCAAAAATCCTCCAATTCTCAAAGGAGAATAGAAGAAATCATACTTTCATACAATATCTTAATTGAATTATATGTAATGATCAATAAATTCAGTTGAATTCGAGATATACACATGCCAAAATCCTAGCATGAATCTATAATAGATTCTATAAAGATAAAGAAAAAAGAGTTTCTCTAGATAGTTGGACTGGAATTGACGAAGACTTAATACCAATATTATTCTTTATTAGTATTATTGTCCAATAAAAATGGAAATGGGGCGTAGCCAAGCGGTAAGGCAACGGGTTTTGGTCCCGCTATTCGGAGGTTCGAATCCTTCCGTCCCAGAGCGTATCCATTGTATCCTAATATTTGTTTTTTGTTCAAGGAGGTTCTGTTTCAAGGTCTAATATTGCATAGAATATTATATTATTCCTCCTTCTTTTTTGATTTTGAATGATTCTTTGCGGAAGCATATCTGAGTTTTTCACAAACTGAACTAAATCGAGTTCAAATGATATGCAAAAGTAACTGAACCCCTTTGTGACCCAGATAAAGCTAAGATGGGCCGTAGATCATAGTTGTAGAAAGATTACTTAACCTCATCAGGTTAAAAAAAAAAATATGAAATGAAAATACATATAAAAGAGGAAGCGCTTAACCTATAGGTATGTATTCTTATCCTGTTTCAGTGACAATAGTGTTTCCCTTTTTGTGAAAAAGAATTGGCATCCCTAAAATATTTTATTTAACAATGATATATATTTTCGATATTTTTTTTTATTGTTTGATTTAGCTTATTTGCTTTACATCATTGACAATTCCATTCGAAAAGAAACAGAGATTTTTCTTTCTTATTTCTTATGATAAAAAAAGGGAGTCTTTACTGTAAAACTTGACTCAAATAATGATGTAGAAGTTGGAAACTTTTTCAAGTATCAAGATTTGTAATGATTCCTTATGGGTTGACTCTTTGGGAAGTTGGAAATGGGCCGGTCTATCTTATTGAGTCACTTGAAGAGGCAGAGTAAAATAGAATTTCTTTTTTCGTGTGATTTCTGTTAGTTATGTTATTTCTATATCTATTTAGTTTAGATTTCTAGATATTTCTGTTAGATATTTTTTTGAAATAGATATTTATAAAAAAACGTTCCATTCATACAAAAAAGCTGGGGTCTTGCTAATATTTCTTCAGAAAAATCTTTATTATCTATGTAGATAAGAAAAATATAAATTACTTTGTCTCTGTACCGACTGAACCAATGACTATTCATGATTCCATAATTGAATCAATTCCGTACTGGTTCCAAATTAGAGGAATGTTATGGTAAAACTTCGTTTAAAACGATGCGGTAGAAAGCAACGTGCGACTTGAAGGACACGATCCGGTGTGGATTCTTTTTCTTACATCCACCATTTTATATAGGAATGAAGGTGCTCTTGGCTCGACGTCATTTGTTCTATTCTACTAGAGCCCTTCTTTTTTTTTATTGGGTTGTAATGTAAATAGTTCATGATGGAGCTCGAGTAGAAAGTATTGATTAATTTCTCAGGGGCAACGATCTAGGGTTAATGCCAATTCATAAATTGGAACAACTTCGTAAGTATATCTTCGATATCTTCGATATAGAAATCGAAAGGATCCGATTCGAGCAATTTTTCAATTCAAAAAATTTGTTGGAACGGCTAAAACTTTTTCGATACGTAGTGTATCGCGCACGAATCAACCGTCGGTATGATTCTTTGATAGAAAGAAATCGCAAAAGGGGTATGTTGCTACCATTTTGAAAGGATTAAGAAGCACCGAAGTAATGTCTAAACCCAATGATTTTAAACAAAGATAAAGGATCCCAGAACAAGGAAACACCACTTCAATTGTCTCACGGATCCGAATAACGAATCAAAATAGATTTTAAACGAGACAAAAAGGGTGGGTTAAAGACCACTCAAAAAAAATATATATATTAAATTAAAGATTTTTCTTTAAGATATTTGAGATATTATATTATTGAACTTGAGTTATGAGTACAAATGATTTTTTCTTCTTCAGGAAGTAAGCTAAATAAAAATGAGTGAAATTGAAATTATAGAATTTATTAATTTATTTTACGGATTCCTTTCCTATTTATTCTAATCAAATTTTATCCATAGATAAAACTTCGAATCATTTTTTCTCGAGCCGTACGAGGAGAAAACTTCCTATACGGTTCTAGGGGGGGAGTTCTTTTTCATCTACATCTATCCCGATGAGCCGTCTATCGAATCGTTGCAATTGATGTTCGATCTCGAAGAGAAGGAAGAGATCTTCGGAAAGTGGGTTTTTATGATCCGATCAAGAATCAAACTTATTTAAACGTTCCCGCTATTCTCTATTTCCTTGAAAAAGGCGCTCAGCCTACAGGAACTGTTCAGGATATTTTAAAAAAGGCAGAGGTTTTTAAGTAACTTTGCCCTAATCAAACAAAATTAAATTAAGGAAATAAAAACTAAGGGTAGGATAGTGATTTCTATATCATTTTGGATATCTTTTCTATACTATGTTTTTTTATTTCCTTTCTTGGTCTATTCGTATCTATTTCTCATTGCTTTTATAGAATCCTTTTCTATAGAATCTTTTTCTAAGGAAACCGTATTTGATTGATCCTCAAAAAATAGAAAATTATGGCATTACCTGTAATCGGGTGGTTTTCATTTGAACTCTAATACCAAGTAACAAACAAGGAATAGAAGTTCTTTATTCTATATGGATTCAATTTTTTTATATTATTCTCCATCTAATCTAAAAACTCAAAATTTAGTATATAAATATAGGTATATGCAGTGCCAATCCAACACAAGTCCTTTTTTTTACTATTATTCAATTTAAGTTTTTGTATTTTTTCATCGTATTCTTTTCTTAACCTTTATGTTGACAACGTTGTATCGAACAAATATAATTCATCGTGATAAGCAGATCTATTTATTTCCGTCCCATAGGTTTTCTTTTTTATTTTTACTTGTTGATTCAAATGATGGGTTCGTTGGATTAGCTTTGATACCCGGATTTTTGATTGAAAAAGTGGATAACATAGAAATAGGGGATGTTCTACCATTTTTACATTTATTTATTTTTTTGGTCGGGCAATTTTTTATTTTTTCATCTGATTCTGATTTAGTCATTTTTATGTTCCAAATAGAGTAGAAAAATTTAATAGAGTAGAAAATTTTTTTAGATTTTTTATTTCGTAGAGTAATGCTTTAATTTAATAATTTTGTTTTATTCTGATTGTATCTACATACCCTTTTATATTTGGGTTGCTAACTCAATGGTAGAGTACTCGGCTTTTAAGTGCGGCTAGGATCTTTTACACATTTAGATGAAGCGAGGGATTCGTCCATACTATCGGTAAAGTTTGGAAGACCGCGACTGATCCTGAAAGGGAATGAATGGAAAAAATAGCATGTCGTATCAATTAAGAGTTCTGAGAATATTTTATTCTTTCCGGCTCGGTACAAAGCCTTCTTTAAATTATTGAAAGGGAGCAAACCGAAGTCAATTTCAAGTTGGGTCGAATTAATAAATGGATAGGGCCCCACGGCTTCAATTAATTTCATTTTTATTATAGGGAAAGAAAAAGTTATAGGGAAAGAAAAAGCAACGAGCTTTCATTCTGAATTTGAATGATTACCCGATCTAATTAGACGTTAAAAAAATATTAGTGCCCAATACGGGAAGGCTTTCTCCCAGGAAAAATATTATTGATTTTTTAATGAATCCTAAATATTACCACTCTCCATTCTATAATGGAATAATGGAGATGTATGTGTATAAGAAACAGTATATTGATAAATCAATTTCCAAAATCAAAAGAGCGATTGGGTTGAAAAAAGTAAAGGATTTCTAATCATCTTGTCATCCTATAAGGAAAACGAACATAAAAACTTAAAATTAAATGGAAAAAGAGATGATAGAGAATCTGTTGATAAGTTTATCTGGATCCGAGGTATCTATTCGGTTTGTACTATAATACCTTGTTTTGACTGTATCGCACTATGTATCATTTATAACCCCCAAAGTCCTCTACCTTTCATTTAAATAGAATTTCAAATGGATAAATTCCAAAGCTATTTAGGGCTAGATAGATCTCAACAACACTACTTCTTATATCCACTTATCTTTCAGGAGTATATTTATGTACTTGCTCATGATCATGGTTTAAATAGATCAATTTTGTTGGAAAATGCAGGTTATGACAATAAATCCAGCTTACTTATTGTGAAACGTTTAATCATTCGAATGTATGAACAGAATCATTTGATTCTTTCTGTTAATGACTCTAAACAGACTCCTTTTTTGGGGCAGACCAATCATTTTTATTCGCAAATAATGTCAGAGGTTTCTTCAATCATTATGGAAATTCCATTGTCTCTGCGATTAATATCTTCCCTAGAAAGGAAAGGGGTAGTTCAATCCGAAAATTTACGATCAATTCATTCAATATTTTCTTTTTTAGAGGACAACTTTTCACATTTAAATTATGTATTAGATATACTAATACCTTACCCAGCCCATCTGGAAATATTAGTTCAGGCTCTTCGCTATTGGATAAAGGATGCTTCCTCTTTGCATTTATTAAGATTCTTTCTCCATCAGTGTCATAATTGGGATAGTCTTATTACTTCAAATTCAAAGAAAGCCAGTTCTTCTTTTTCAAAATCAAAAAGAAATCAGAGATTATTCTTCTTCCTATATACTTTTCATGTATGTGAATATGAATCCGGCTTCCTCTTTCTCCGTAACCAATCTTCTCACTTACGATCAACATCTTCTGGAGCCCTTATTGAACGAATTTATTTCTATGGAAAAAGAGAGCACTTTCCCAGGGCTTTTCAAGCAAATTTATGGTTGTTCAAAGATCCTTTCATGCATTATGTTAGGTATCAAGGAAAATCAATTCTTGCTTTAAAAGGGACGTTTCTTCTGATGAATAAATGGAAATATTACTT